AATGAATTGCCTGATAAAAAGGATTACCTTGATAGGGTAAATCATGTAATAATATTACATTCATTATATTTAATAGAATTAAACTATTTCTAAAAGTATCAAAAACTTTTGTGCATCATACACCAAAATATAAAAAGATAAGCTAATTAAGCTACTGGGCTCATACCCCATTTATAAAGGTTCTAATCCTTTTCTTTTTAATTTTTAATAATTCATCAAAAATTGTATTTTTCAGAATTTTAATAATAGGAACCCTAATTTCTATTTCGGCAAATTCTTGATTAGGAGCTTGAATAGGTTTAGAAATTAATTTATTATCTTTTATCCCCCTAATAAGAGATAATAAATTAATATCAACAGAAGCCTCATTAAAGTATTTCTTAACTCAAGCATTAGCCTCTTCTGTATTTCTATTTGCTACCATCTTATTTCTCTTAAATTCTAATAAAATTAATAGAAATTATTTTATAGAAATAATAATTTTTTCTTCCCTCTTATTAAAAAGAGGTTCAGCCCCATTCCACTTTTGATTCCCGAATGTAATAGAAGGATTATCATGACTAAATGCATTAATTTTAATAACTTGACAAAAAATTGCTCCCCTAATATTAATTTCTTATATTATATATAAGCCCCTAATTATTATTGCAATTATTTTATCAAGCCTAATTGGTGCCTTAGGAGGATTAAATCAAACTTCTTTACGTAAATTAATAGCTTATTCATCAATTAATCATTTAGGATGAATATTAGCTGCTATATATAATAGAAATTTGTTGTGAATAACTTACTTTTTGTTTTATACATTTTTAACCTTCACAATAATTTTTATATTCAATATATTCAAAACCTCTCACATTAATCAATTATTTACATTAATTTTTCATTCAAAAACAATAAAGTTCTTTTTATTCTTTAATTTACTTTCTCTGGGTGGATTACCTCCTTTTTTAGGATTCTTACCTAAATGATTAGTGATTCAATCACTAACAATAAATAATCAATTATTTTTATTAACTTTTATAGTATTAATAACTTTAATTACTCTTTATTTTTATATTCGTTTATCTTACAGAGCTTTTATACTTAATTATTATGAAAATAATTGAATGACTAATTCCCCCTATAATTCTAGTTATTTAACAATTTTTATAACATATTCATTTTTCTCTTCTCTGGGTTTATTCATAATCTTTTCTTTATATTTCTGACTTTAAGGCTTTAAGTTAAATAAACTAATAGCCTTCAAAGCTATAAATATAAGAATGATCTTTTAAGCCTTAGTATTATAAATTACTCCTTTAGAATTGCAGTCTAATGTCATTATTGACTATAAGGCCAATTATCTTTTGATTAAAGAGAATAGCTCTCATAAATAGATTTACAGTCTATTGCCTAAATTTCAGCCATTTAATCGCAACAATGGTTATTCTCTACTAATCATAAAGATATTGGTACTTTATACTTCATTTTTGGAGCTTGATCTGGAATAGTAGGAACTTCTCTAAGAATTTTAATTCGAGCAGAATTAGGACATCCAGGAGCACTAATTGGTGACGACCAAATTTATAATGTAATCGTTACAGCTCATGCCTTTATTATAATTTTTTTTATAGTAATACCAATTATAATTGGAGGATTTGGAAACTGACTAGTCCCAATTATATTAGGAGCCCCAGATATAGCATTCCCCCGAATAAATAATATAAGTTTTTGATTACTTCCCCCTGCATTAACACTTCTTCTAGTAAGCAGTATAGTAGAAAACGGAGCTGGAACAGGATGAACTGTTTATCCTCCTCTATCTTCTAATATCGCTCATGGAGGTGCTTCTGTTGATTTAGCTATTTTTTCCCTTCATTTAGCTGGAATTTCATCTATTTTAGGAGCTGTAAATTTTATTACAACAGTAATTAATATACGATCAACAGGTATTACTTTCGATCGAATACCACTATTTGTTTGATCAGTAGTAATTACTGCATTATTATTATTACTTTCTCTGCCTGTTTTAGCAGGAGCTATTACTATATTATTAACAGATCGAAATATTAATACCTCATTCTTCGACCCAGCAGGAGGAGGGGATCCAATTTTATATCAACATTTATTTTGATTCTTTGGACACCCTGAAGTTTACATTTTAATTTTACCAGGATTTGGAATAATCTCTCATATTATTAGTCAAGAATCAGGTAAAAAGGAAACTTTCGGATCATTAGGAATAATTTATGCAATATTAGCTATTGGTTTATTAGGATTTATTGTTTGAGCTCATCATATATTCACAGTAGGAATAGACGTAGATACACGAGCTTATTTTACTTCAGCAACAATAATTATTGCTGTTCCTACTGGAATTAAAATTTTTAGTTGATTAGCAACTCTTTATGGTACACAATTAAACTATTCTCCAGCTACCTTATGAGCTTTAGGATTTGTATTCTTATTCACTGTAGGAGGATTAACTGGAGTAGTTTTAGCTAATTCGTCTGTTGATATTATTCTTCATGACACTTATTACGTTGTAGCTCATTTCCACTATGTTCTTTCTATAGGAGCTGTATTCGCTATTATAGCAGGTTTCGTACACTGATATCCTTTATTTACAGGATTAACATTAAATTCAAAAATACTAAAAAGTCAATTTACTATTATATTTATAGGAGTAAATTTAACTTTCTTCCCTCAACACTTCTTAGGATTAGCTGGTATACCTCGACGATATTCTGACTATCCAGATGCTTACACAACTTGAAATGTTATCTCAACAATTGGTTCAACAATCTCTCTTTTAGGAATTTTATTTTTTTTCTATATTATTTGAGAAAGTTTAGCCTCTCAACGACAAGTAATATTCCCTGTACAATTAAATTCATCAATTGAATGACTTCAAAATACTCCTCCAGCTGAACATAGTTATTCTGAACTGCCCTTGTTAACTAACTTCTAATATGGCAGATTAGTGCAATGGATTTAAGCTCCATATATAAAGTATTTTACTTTTATTAGAAGCACTAATGTCAACATGAGCAAATTTAGGTTTACAAGACAGTTCTTCTCCTTTAATAGAACAATTAATTTTCTTTCATGATCACACATTATTAATTTTAGTAATAATTACTGTTTTAGTAGGTTATTTAATAATTATACTATTATTTAACAAATATGTAAATCGATACCTTTTACATGGTCAAACTATTGAAATTATCTGAACTATTCTTCCAGCAATTATTTTATTATTTATTGCTTTTCCTTCTTTACGACTTTTATATTTATTAGATGAAATTAACGAACCTTCTATCACTTTAAAGACTATTGGTCATCAATGATACTGAAGTTATGAATATTCAGATTTTACTAATATTGAATTTGACTCTTATATAATTCCAACAAATGAATTATCTTTAGATAGATTCCGATTACTAGATGTAGATAATCGAGTAGTTTTACCTATAAATTCTCAAATCCGAATTTTAGTGACAGCTGCTGACGTCATCCATTCATGAACAGTTCCTGCATTAGGCGTTAAGGTTGATGGAACTCCTGGACGACTAAATCAAACTAATTTCTTAATCAATCGCCCAGGTCTATTTTATGGTCAATGTTCAGAAATTTGTGGGGCTAATCATAGTTTTATACCAATTGTAATTGAAAGAATTCCAGTAAACTATTTTATTAAATGAATTTCTAATAACATAAATTCTTCATTAGATGACTGAAAGCAAGTACTGGTCTCTTAAACCATTTTATAGTAAATTAGCACTTACTTCTAATGAAAAAATTAGTTAAAAAATATAACATTAGTTTGTCAAACTAAAATTATCAATTTATTGATATTTTTTAATTCCTCAAATAGCACCTATTGGTTGATTAAGTTTATTTATTATTTTTTCTATTGCTTTCGTAATTTTTAATATAATAAATTATTATTCATTTATTCCTTCTATACCTAAATCAAGTTTAACAGTTAAAACACAATCAATTAATTCTTTAAATTGAAAATGATAACAAATTTATTTTCTGTATTCGACCCTTCATCTAGTATTTTTAATCTTTCATTAAACTGATTAAGTACTTTTCTAGGAATTTTAATAATTCCTTCTGCATATTGATTAATACCTTCTCGATATCATATTTTTTGAAATAATATTTTATTAACACTTCATAAAGAATTCAAAACTCTATTAGGCCCTATAGGAGCTAATGGATCTACTTTTTTATTTGTATCATTATTTTCTATAATTTTATTTAATAATTTTATAGGATTATTCCCATATATTTTTACTAGAACAAGTCATTTAACTTTAACCCTAACATTAGCTCTTCCTTTATGATTATGTTTTATATTATTTGGATGAATTAATAATACTCAACATATATTTGCACATTTAGTCCCCCAAGGAACTCCCGCAGTTTTAATGCCATTTATGGTATGTATTGAAACTATTAGAAATGTAATTCGACCAGGTACATTAGCAGTACGATTAACAGCTAATATAATTGCAGGACATTTATTACTTACCCTTTTAGGAAATACTGGACCTTCAATATCTACAATTCTTCTAAGAGTATTAATTATTACACAAATTGCCTTATTAGTTCTAGAATCTGCAGTAGCAATAATTCAATCTTACGTATTTGCTGTCCTTTCTACTCTTTATTCTAGTGAAGTAAATTAATGTCAACTCACTCAAATCACCCATTCCATTTAGTAGACTATAGACCATGACCATTAACAGCTTCTATTGGAGCTATAACAACTGTTGCAGGTTTAGTAAAATGATTCCATCAATATAATATATCTTTATTTGTATTAGGAAATATTATTACAATTTTAACTGTTTATCAATGATGACGAGATGTTTCTCGAGAAGGAACCTTCCAAGGATTACATACAGAAGCAGTAACTACAGGATTACGATGAGGAATAATTTTATTTATTTTATCAGAAGTACTATTTTTTGTATCATTTTTTTGAGCTTTCTTTCATAGTAGTTTATCACCATCAGTTGAACTAGGAGCAATTTGACCTCCTATAGGAATTACTCCATTTAATCCATTCCAAATTCCTTTACTAAATACTGTAATTTTATTAACTTCAGGAATTACAGTTACTTGAGCCCATCATAGTTTAATGGAAAGTAATCATTCTCAAGCAACACAAAGTTTATTTTTCACTGTAACTTTAGGGATTTACTTTACAATTTTACAAGCCTACGAATACATTGAAGCCCCATTTACAATTGCAGACTCCGTTTATGGTTCAACATTTTTTATAGCAACAGGATTCCATGGAGTTCATGTATTAATTGGAACTACATTCCTATTAATTTGTTTAATTCGTCATCTTAACAACCATTTTTCAAGAAACCATCATTTTGGATTTGAAGCTGCCGCCTGATATTGACATTTTGTTGATATTGTTTGATTATTCCTTTATGTATCAATTTATTGATGAGGAGGTTAATTAACTATCTATATAGTATAAAAAGTATATTTGACTTCCAATCATAAGGTCTATTATTAATAGTATAGATAATTTTATCAATTTTAACAATAAGTTTAATCATTTTACTAATTTCTGTCGTAGTAATATTACTTGCATCTATTTTATCAAAAAAAACCTTAGTAGATCGAGAAAAATCATCTCCATTTGAATGTGGATTTGACCCTAAATCTTCTTCTCGTCTACCCTTCTCATTACGATTTTTTTTAATTACAATTATCTTTTTAATTTTTGACGTAGAAATTGCCCTTATTCTTCCAATTATTTGCATTATTAAATTTTCCAATATTTTTATATGAACAACAACGTCAATTATTTTTATTTTAATTTTACTTCTAGGTTTATACCACGAATGAAATCAAGGAATACTTAATTGATCAAACTAAAAAGGGTTGTAGTTAATTATAACATTTGATTTGCATTCAAAAAGTATTGATTTTTCAATCTACCTTGAATATGAAGCGATGAATTGCAATTAGTTTCGACCTAATCTTAGGTATAATTTACCCTTATTCTTTAATTGAAGCCAAAAAGAGGCTTATCACTGTTAATGATAGAATTGAGATCAATACTCCAATTAAAGAAGTATGATGTTCAAGAAAAAGCTGCTAACTTTTATCTTTTAATGGTTAAATTCCATTTATACTTCTAAATTTATATAGTTTAAATAAAACATTACATTTTCATTGTAAAATTAAAAAAATTTTTTTTATAAATTACTAAAAATAATTCACTATATTCAAAGATAAAATTATCTCCCTAACATCTTCAGTGTCATACTCTAATTATAAGCTATTTGAATAAAAGTATAATATATATATATACAAAATAATAACTCAAAGAACAAAACTTAATAAATAAACCTTCAAATTATTATTTTGTAATATTTGATTTAATTGAGAATTCTTAACTAAATTATAATATAATTGTTGCCCACCAAAATATTCTGACCAACCTTGATCAAATGATTTTACTGCTATTTGACCTACAATTAAAGGATAATTTATAACTCCATAAGTAGAAATATAAGGTATAAATCACATTGAACCTAAAAAATAAGATCTATTATAATTATTTAAAGCCCTATTAAAAAAAAATAAAGAAACGTTAGAAATTAAATAACCTCTCAATCCTCCAACAATACAAACAAATAAAGTTAAAAGCTTTAAATAAAAAGGTAAAACTACTACCATAGGTCTAGGAAAAATCAACCAACTTAATATACTTCCCCCAAAAATTCTTAAAATTAATAACCCTATTATACTTTTTAATATAACTCAACCCTCATCATTCAATATATTTAAAGAAGAAAAATTAGAATCACCCGTTATTGTATAATATACTAATCGAAAAGAATAACATACAGTTAAACCCGTAGAAAAAAAATATAAAAAAAAAGAAAATATATTAATATAAGATAAAGAAACTACTTCCAAAATTAAATCCTTTGAATAAAACCCCGCTAAAAAAGGTATTCCACATAAAGCTAAGTTAGCTACATTAAAACAAGAAGAAGTTAAAGGTATTATTAATCTTAAACTTCCCATTAAACGAATATCTTGAGAATTATTTATATTATGAATAATAGCTCCAGCACACATGAATAATAAAGCTTTAAATAAAGCATGAGTTAATAAATGAAAAAAAGCTAACTTATAATAACCTATTGATAAAATACTTATTATTAACCCTAATTGACTTAAAGTTGATAAAGCAATAATTTTTTTTAAATCAAATTCATAATTAGCACCTAACCCTGCTATAAATATCGTTAAACCAGAAATTAATAATAATAAATTTCCTATTCATGATCTACTTAATACAATATTAAATCGAATTAATAAATAAACACCCGCTGTTACTAAAGTTGAAGAATGAACTAAAGCAGAAACTGGTGTAGGAGCAGCCATAGCTGCCGGTAATCATGAAGAAAAAGGAATCTGAGCTCTTTTAGTTATAGCTGCCAATATTACTAAACTACCTACAATTATTATTTCTAAATCACTTTTTATAACTTCTAAATAAAAAATATAATTTCATCTTCCATAATTTAACATTCAAGCAATAGCTAATAACAAAGCTACATCACCAATTCGATTTGATAAAGCAGTTAATATACCCGCATTATAAGATTTAATATTCTGAAAATAAATTACTAAACAATAAGAAACAAGACCTAAACCATCTCATCCTAGTAAAATTCTAACTAAATTAGGTCTAATAATTAATAATATTATAGAACTAACAAATATTAATACTAATATAATAAATCGATTAATTTTATAATCACTTCTTATATATTCTTTTCTATAAAAAATTACTAAAGAAGAAATTATTAATACAAATGATATAAAAACTAAACTTATTCAATCAAATAATAAAGTTATTACAATATTTATTGAATTTAAAGAAACTACTTCTCATTCAATAAAAATTCTATAATCATTTATAATAAAAGTAATCCCTAAAATAAATCTTAATAAACTAAAAAAAAATAGACTAACAAATCTAATTGTACAAATTGATAAATACTTCACGATTTAAAGAGAATAACTCTCATCATTGACACCACAAATCAATATTTTTATTAAACTATTTAAATTATAATCATAATATACACATATCTCTCTTTAAAATTAATAAATTTAAAGGAAATCAATGTAAAAATAATAGCAAAAATTCTCGAACAGATCCTCCTCTAAATGAATAAGCCCCAGAAAAAATTTTTCCATGTTGTCTATAGGCAAATAAATATAAAGTATAAGCAGCTCTAAAAAAAGATAATAAAGATAACATAAATATAGAAACTCAAGATCAACTAACAATTCTATTAATTAATGAAATTTCACCTAACAAATTTAATGTAGGAGGAGCTGCTATATTAGCAGATCTTAATAAAAATCATCATAAAGCTATAGAAGGTATAAAATTTAATAATCCCTTATTAATTAATAGTCTTCGTCTTCCTAATCGTTCATATGAAATATTAGCTAAACAAAATAATCCTGAAGAACATAAACCATGAGCAATTATTAAAGTATAAGATCCACAAAGTCCTGAATATCTTATAGTTATTAATCCAGCTAAAACAATTCCTATATGAGCGACTGAAGAATAAGCAATTAATGCCTTTAAATCAGTTTGTCGTAAACAAATTAAACTAACTAAAACACCACCTACTAATCTAATTCTAATTCAAATAAAATTAAACTTTAATCCTATTAACTGTAAAAAAGGAAATACTCGTAACAATCCATACCCTCCTAATTTTAATATAATTCCAGCTAAAATTATCGAACCTGAAACTGGAGCTTCTACATGAGCCTTAGGAAGCCATAAATGAACTAAAAATATAGGTATTTTTACTAAAAAAGCTATCACTAAAGAAAAGTATAAAATTTCCAAATCAAATAAATAATTATTTAATAAATAAAAATTTATTGTACCTGTAACCTTATAAACATAAAAAATCCCTACTAATATGGGTAAAGAAACTAATAAAGTATAAAATAATAAATATACACCAGCCTGTAATCGTTCTGGTTGATACCCCCACCCCAAAATTAAAAATAAAGTTGGAATCAATCTTCTTTCAAAAAATAAATAAAATATAAACAATCTTATTCTTCTAAAAGTTAACACTAATAAAATTAACAACAAAATAATATTTAATAAAAATAAATTTACATAATTATTATACTTAAATACAGATTCACTAGCCATTAATATTAATGAAACAATTCATAAACTTAACAAAATTAATCCATAAGAAATTATATCACAACCAAAAAAATAAGAAATTGATATAAAATAATTTCTATATATATTTATAATAATAAAAATAAATCTTAATAAAAATAAAAAACTTTGAACCATTCAATAAGTATTATGTATTAAACATAAAGGAAATAAAAATAAAATAAAAAAAATAATTTTTAACATTGTAAAATATTAAATCTTTGAAAATAATCATTTCCATGAGTACGAATTATTCTAACTAAGATAGAAAGACCTAAAGCTCCTTCACACACACTAAAAGTTAAAAATATTATTCTAAAAAAAAATTCAAAATTTAATATATTTAAATAAATAAATAATAATAAAAATAATCTTAAAACAATATACTCCAATCTTAATAATATAGATAATAAATGTTTACGATTAGAAACAAAAGTAAAAACTCCTATAATAAATAAAATACTTGGTAAAATTCAATTTAAAATTCTTAACATTAGTTTTAATAGTTTAATAAAAACATTGGTCTTGTAAATCAAAAATAAGAAATATTCTTTTAAAACTTCAAGAGAAAAGAAAATTCTTTATCATTAATCCCCAAAATTAATATTTTAATTAAACTACCTCTTGATATTATACAATGAATTTTATTAACATTATTATTTATTTTTAATTTTATTTTTTTAAATATAAAACATCCTTTAGCTATAGGATTAACCTTACTAATTCAAACAACTTTAATTTGTTTAACTTCTGGATTAATAACTAAAACTTTTTGATTCTCATATATTCTATTTTTAGTATTTTTAGGAGGAATACTTGTATTATTTATTTATGTAACATCTTTAGCATCTAATGAAATATTTTCATTTTCTATTAAATTAATAATTACATCAGTAATTATTTTTATATTAAGCATTATCGTATTATTTTTTATTGATAAAAATATTATTATACAATATACTAATATAGAAATTAAATCAATTTTTGATATAGATTCTTATATTCTAGAAAATTCTTTATCTCTTAATAAATTATATAACTATCCTACTAATTTATTAACTATTATATTAATAAATTATTTATTAATTACATTAATTGCAGTAGTAAAAATCACAAAATTATTTAAGGGACCTCTACGACCTATATTTAATTAATGAACAAACCTTTACGAGTTAAACACCCTATTTTCAGAATTGCTAATAGAGCATTAGTGGATTTACCAGCTCCTATTAATATTTCAGCTTGATGAAATTTCGGATCATTATTATTCCTATGTTTAATAATTCAAATTCTAACAGGACTTTTTCTAGCAATACATTATACTGCAGATGTAAATTTAGCTTTCAATAGAGTTAATCATATTTGTCGAGATGTAAATTATGGATGATTATTACGAACTATACATGCTAATGGTGCATCATTTTTCTTTATTTGTATTTATTTACATGTTGGTCGAGGAATTTATTACGGATCATATTTATTTACTCCAACTTGACTTGTAGGAGTAATTATTTTATTTTTAGTAATAGGAACTGCTTTTATAGGTTATGTCTTACCATGAGGTCAAATATCTTTTTGAGGAGCAACAGTTATTACTAATTTATTATCAGCAATTCCATATTTAGGAATTGATTTAGTTCAATGAGTATGAGGAGGGTTTGCTGTTGACAACGCAACTCTTACACGATTCTTTACTTTTCACTTTATTTTACCATTTATTGTTTTAGCTGCAACAATAATCCATATTTTATTTTTACATGAAACAGGATCAAATAACCCTATTGGATTAAATTCAAATATTGATAAAATCCCTTTCCATCCTTATTTTACCTTTAAGGACATTGTAGGATTTGTTGTAATAACAATAATTTTAATTTTATTAGTATTAATTAATCCTTATTTACTAGGAGACCCTGATAATTTTATCCCTGCAAACCCATTAGTTACTCCTGCTCACATTCAACCTGAATGATATTTTTTATTCGCTTATGCAATTTTACGATCAATTCCTAATAAATTAGGAGGAGTAATTGCACTAGTTTTATCAATTGCCATTTTAGCAATTTTACCCTTTTACCATATTAGTAAATTCCGAGGAATCCAATTCTACCCTGTTAATCAGATTTTATTCTGAATAATAACAGTAACAGTAATTTTATTAACATGAATTGGAGCCCGACCAGTAGAAGAACCTTATGTTCTAATCGGACAAATTTTAACTGTAATTTATTTTTCTTACTTTATATTTAACCCACTTATTACTAAATGATGAGATAATTTATTAAACTAGTTAATGAGCTTGAAATAAGCATATGTTTTGAAAACATAAGATAGAAATTAAATTTTCTATTAACTTTACTAAAAAGAATTATTTAAATTAAATAAATTAAAAAAATTTTAAACCCTACAAAAAATAGTAAAAAATTTAATGAAAAAGGTAAAAATCTTTTTCATGCTAAATATATTAATTTATCATATCGAAACCGAGGTAAAGTCCCACGAACTCAAATAAATATAAAAGAAACAAAAGTTAATTTAATATAAAATAAAAAAGAAAATACATCTCTACCTAAAAATATTACACAAAATAATATTCTCATAAATAAAATTCTAGCATATTCTGCTAAAAAAATTAAAGCAAACCCTCCTCTTCTATATTCTACATTAAACCCAGAAACTAATTCAGATTCACCTTCAGCAAAATCAAAAGGAGTTCGATTAGTTTCAGCTAAAGAAATACTAAATCAAACTAAAGCTATAGGAAATATAATAAACAAAAATCAAATAAATATCTGATACTTGTAAAATATTAATATATTATATCCCCCAATTAAAAAGACAAAACTTAATAAAACTAAAGCTAATCTAACTTCATATGAAATAGTCTGAGCAACAGCCCGTAATCCCCCTAATAAAGCATAATTTGAATTAGAAGATCAACCAGCAATTATTACAGTATAAACTCCTAAACTAGTACAACATAAAAAAAACAATAATCCTAAATTAAAAGAAAATAATTTAATAAATAAAGGCATACATATCCAAACCAATAAAGAAAGAAATAAAGAAAATACAGGAGAAAAATAATAAGAAATATAATTAGATAATAAAGGATAAGTTTGTTCCTTTGTAAATAATTTGATTGCATCACAAAAAGGCTGAGGAATTCCTGCAATTCCAACCTTATTAGGACCCTTACGAATTTGAATGTACCCTAAAACTTTTCGTTCTAAAAGAGTTAAAAATGCTACTCTTACTAACACAAAAATAATTAATAATAATCTACCAACAATAAATAATAAATTTTCTACAAAAAACAAGTACTATTTGTAATAAAAATTACATATATAAATTCTAAATTTATTGCACTAATCTGCCAAAATAGTTTATATTAATTATATTCAATATAAAAATAATAATTTATCAAATATTAGGTCCTTTCGTACTGAAATATTTTTCTTTATTAAAGATAGAAACCAACCTGGCTTACGCCGGTTTGAACTCAGATCATGTAAGAATTTAAAAGTCGAACAGACTTAAAATTTAAGCGGCTACACCTAAAATTATATCTTAATCCAACATCGAGGTCGCAATCTTTTTTATCGATATGAACTCTCCAAAAAAATTACGCTGTTATCCCTAAAGTAACTTATTTTTTTAATCGTTATTAACGGATCAATTAGTCATAAATTAATGATTTTAATAATTAAAAGTTTATTAAATTTTAATATCACCCCAATAAAATATAATCAATTATTATAATAAAAAAAATCTACAAAATTCTAATAATTTATATATAAAGATTTATAGGGTCTTCTCGTCTTTTAATTTTATTTTAGCTTTTTGACTAAAAAATAAAATTCTATTATAAATTTTTATGAAACAGTTAATATCTCGTCCAACCATTCATACCAGCCTTCAATTAAAAGACTAATGATTATGCTACCTTTGCACAGTTAGTATACTGCGGCCATTTAAAAATAATTCAGTGGGCAGGTTAGACTTTAAAAAAAATTCAAAAAGACATGTTTTTGTTAAACAGGCGAACATTATTTTTGCCGAGTTCTTTATAAAAACTTTTCAATCTATTATATTTATACAAAATAATATACTAATTTTATCATTATTATTTTATTTTTATTATTAAAATAAATACTTTAATACATATTTAAAATTTAATAAATAATATTTATTATAAAATAAATTATAACAATTTTATTAATAATAGCTATTTCTAAGCTTATATTTATTAAATTATTTATTAATTTTTAAAAATTTATTTTATAGCTTATCCCATAAAATATTAAAATTAAATAATTATTTAATTAATATATTTAATTAAATAATATAAAATTTCTAAATTAAATTTATTTCTTAAAGAACTAGATACCTTTAAAAACGAATAACATTTCATTTCTAATATATTATTAAAAATAATTTTATCACATTAACTTTTATAATATATTAACTCTTTTAAAATCGAGAAAATTAAATAATTAATTTTTATTAGATAAACCCTGATACACAAGGTACAATAAATTAAATTTTCTTTTAAAATATTAATTTTTCAAATTATTTCAATTTTCTTTCACAATACTATTACACTATAATTAAAATTATTTTTTCTTTATAAAATACTTAAACATACTTTTTTATAATTATTTTTAATAATCTATATAAACAAAAAAAAAATTAATAAATAAAATATAATCAATTTATATTGATTTGCACAAAAATCTTTTCAATGTAAATGAAATGCTTTACTAAATAAGCTTTAAATTGCATTCTAGGTACACTTTCCAGTACATCTACTATGTTACGACTTATCTTACCTTAATAGTAAGAGTGACGGGCGATGTGTGCATATTTTAGAGCTAAAATCAAATTATTAATCTTTATAATTTTACTATCAAATCCACCTTCAATAAATATTTCACATTTATATTCGTTTAAATAATTTTATTGTAACCCATTTATACTTAAATATAAGCTACACCTTGATCTGATATATTTTCTTTTAAAAAATCTTGAAAATTAACTTTCTTATAAAATATTCTAATAACGACGGTATATAAACTGAATACAAACTTAAGTAAGGTCCATCGTGGATTATCGATTAAAAAACAGGTTCCTCTGAATAGACTAAAATACCGCCAAATTTTTTAAGTTTCAAGAACATAACTACTACTACCTCAGTTTTTTTTTATACATTTTAAATAATAGGGTATCTAATCCTAGTTTATTAATAAAATTTTTAAGCTTCAATTTTTAAAAATAAAATATATACAAATTTAAAATTTCACCTAATAAATTTATTTTTAATTTATTATTAAACCAATTTAACTTTAACTGAACAAAATTTATTTGCATTATTCGTATAACCGCGGCTGCTGGCACAAATTTAGCCAATACTCTTTAATATCACTATTTCTAAGTTTCCTTAATTAATAATACTAATTACTGCGACTAATAAAAAAATTAATTACTATTAAAATAATTAACTTTTCCCACAAAAATTTACATATAAATTAAACTAATAATAAACTTATAAGCCAAAATAAAACTTTAATAAACTAAATTAAATATAAAAATAATTTTTTATTTAAATTATAATATAATATAATAAATAAAAATAGTAAATAAATTTTTTTAAAAAAAATAAATAAATAATAGATATAATAATCTTAAATTGGTAATACCTCCCATATAATTTCTATTACAATTAAATTATTATTAATAAATTGTTTAATAAAAACTCTTTAATAAAATAAATTAATAATAATACTATTATCATTGTATTTTATAAATGAAAATTACCTATCTTATAAAACATTACCCCCTAAATAATGTTTAATAATAAAATAAAAAATTTTTTTCTTAATTATAATAAATTAATTTTTATATTTAATAAAATAATTTAGTATAATAAAAACTAAAATTCGTAATAATTTAAAACCTATCTAAAAAATAGACATGAAAACTCTATTATT